ATAAAAAAAATATGGATGAAAAATAAAATAGAATAGAAAAATATGGGACAAAAAATAAATCCACTTGGTTTCAGACTTGGTACAACTCAAAGTCATCATTCCTTTTGGTTCGCACAACCAAAAAATTATTCCGGGGGCCTACAGGAAGATGCAAAAATACGGAATTGTATCAAGAACTATGTACAAAAAAATAGGAAAATATCCTCAGGTTTCGAAGGAATTGCACGTATAACAATAAAAAAAAAAATTGATTTGATCCAAGTCATAATCTATATTGGATTCCCAAATTTATTAATAGAGGGGCAAACACGAGGAATCGAAGAATTACAGATGAATGTACAAAAGGAGTTTCATTCTGTAAACCGGAGACTCAACATTGCTATCACAAGAGTTGAAAAACCTTATGGACAACCTAATATTCTTGCAGAATATATAGCTTTACAATTAAAAAATAGAGTTTCGTTTCGAAAAGCAATGAAAAAAGCTATTGAATTAACTGAACAAACGGATACAAAAGGAATTCAAGTGCAAATAGCAGGCCGTATCGACGGAAAAGAAATTGCACGTGTTGAATGGATCAGAGAGGGTAGAGTTCCCCTACAAACAATTCGCGCTAAAATTGATCATTGTTCCTATACAATTCGAACTATTTATGGAGTATTAGGTATAAAAATTTGGATATTTGTAGACGAGGAATAATCAACCTTGTCTTCCCATTCTGTCCAGTGATAAAACAAAAAATGACAAACTCTTTCATTCTTTTTTCGTTAAAAATAAAAAAATGAACAATTCTAATTCTATAAGGTTAAATATAAATTCGATTGATCATTTGGTATAATTGCTATGCTTAGTGTGTGACTCGTTAGTTTTTTCTTTATAGTTTCAAGTTGGGATTAAAAAAAAAACTGACCCCTGCTATAAACTTTGTAATTATATAAAATAAACTAATAACCAACTTATTGCTTCGTATTGTCGAGATCCCAAGAAACAGTCACTATATGAATGAGTGGATCTATCATATGGTTGTAGCAACTGAAATTCTTTCAACAAAAAATAGATCTGATTATGGGTTGTAAAGCAAAAAAAAAAAAAAATAAAGGGATGTGGATAAATGGAAGGATGATAGAAAGAAAGAACAAAAATATCAATGATATATGATTCCAATATGTATGGTCTATGAATCACGTCATAAAAGGCAGTGTGATAAAGCATCAATACTGATAATCAATACTGATAAGATAATTATAAATATAAGAATTTAAAAATGAAATAATTTTAAATAGAATAAAATAATAAAGAGCCTTCAGGTTAATAAAAACTGAGGAAATTGACTTGGGAACGAATTTTGTTGGAAGCTCCATTGCAAAGTTCGGACCTAACCATTAATGGAGAAGCTATGGGAACGACAGAACCTGTGACTGCATAGGCTTCTATTGAAAACGAATCCTAATAATTCATTGGGTGGGATGGCGGAACGGACCAAGAAAAAATTGATTTATTCTGAGAGGTTATGAATTGAACCTTCGAATGAAACAGGAAAGAGTAAATATTCGCCCGCGAAACCTCTATTTATTGGATTACAATCTTTTGTCGTAATTCGATAGAGGTAAAAAAAAATAAGGAAAGGATTCGTTATGTTATAAAAATAAAAAAGAGAAACATTACATTATCTATAAAGATACATAAATGTACACACACGTCTAGCTGTATTGTATATCTTGTATCTACATCTTCCTTCTTATGTAAGAAATTAAATATCAATAAAAGCCATTACTTGGTGTATTATCTATTAATGTGTACCTATTAATGTGTATCTATTAATGTGTATCTATAATATTATTTTATTGAATTTGAATCCTTTCATTCGCGAGGAGCTGGATGAGAAGAAACTCTCATGTCCGGTTCTGCAGTAGAGATGGAATTAAGAAACAACCATCGACTATAACCCCAAAAGAACCAGATTTCGTAAACAGCATAGAGGAAGAATGAAAGGAATATCTTGTCGAGGCAATCATATTTGTTTCGGCAGATACGCTCTTCAGGCACTTGAACCTGCTTGGATTACAGCTAGACAAATAGAAGCAGGGCGAAGAGCAATGACACGATATGTGCGTCGTGGTGGAAAAATATGGGTACGTATATTTCCCGACAAACCTGTTACAGTAAGACCCGCGGAAACACGTATGGGTTCGGGGAAGGGATCCCCTGAATATTGGGTATCCGTTGTTAAACGGGGTCGAATACTTTATGAAATGGGTGGAGTATCAGAAACTGTAGCTAGAGCAGCTATCTCAATAGCTGCGCGCAAAATGCCTATACGAACTCAATTTCTTATTTCAGGATAGAGAAGAGATGTAGAACTAAAAAAAAAAGGGGTATTGGGGATGAAAAAACAACCGCAGGTTTATTTATTTCTGGACGGACAATATTTCTTTTTTTTCTTTCATACTTTTGCATTGAAATAACAGATTGAAATAAAAATGATATGATTCAACCTCAGACCCTTTTGAATGTAGCGGATAACAGCGGAGCTCGAAAATTGATGTGTATTCGAATCATAGGAGCTGGTAATCACCGATATGCTCATATTGGTGATGTTATTGTTGCTGTAATCAAAGAAGCAGTTCCCAATATGCCTCTAGAAAGATCAGAAGTAATTAGAGCTGTAATTGTACGTACATGTAAAGAACTCAAACGTGAAAACGGTATGATAATACGATATGACGACAATGCTGCAGTTGTCATTGATCAAGAAGGAAATCCAAAAGGAACTCGAGTTTTTGGTGCGATCGCTCGAGAATTGAGACAGTTAAATTTTACTAAAATAGTTTCATTAGCTCCCGAAGTATTATAAATAGTAGTAGATGAGACTATGATATAGTATAGGGTATCTGAAATAGATCAAATAGATCAAATTAGTAGATTGTGTCTCACGTATATACTTTATAATAAAAATAAAACTTTATAATAAAAATAAAAAAAAAGGAAACATGTTGATTATATCAAAATTAGGAGGAACCTATAATTCTAGTTCGTCATGGGTAGGGACACTATTGCCGATCTAATAACTTCTATAAGAAATGCTGACACGGATAAAAAAGGAAGGGTTCGAATAGCATCTACAAATATCACCGAAAACATTATTAAAATACTTCTACGAGAAGGTTTTATTGAAAACGTTCGGAAACATCAGGAGAGTAACAAATATTTCTTGGTTTCAACTCTGCGACATAGAAAAACCAGAAAAGGAATATATAAAACTAGAACCATTTTAAAGCGTATCAGCCGGCCCGGCTTACGAATTTATTCCAACTATCAACGAATTCCTAAGATTTTAGGTGGAATGGGAATTGTAATTCTTTCTACTTCTCGAGGTATAATAACAGATCGAGAAGCTCGACTAGAAAGAATTGGAGGAGAAATTTTGTGTTATATATGGTAATCTTCCACCTCTGGTATCCGAATTTGATCTCTAACTTCCTATTTGTAAAATAGAGAGGAAAAGTGAGTTATATAACTATTCCTCCATTAGTTGATACTTCAAGGAGGTTACCTGGAATGAAAGAACAAAAATTGATTCATGAGGGTTTAATTACTGAATCACTTCCCAACGGTATGTTCCGGGTCCGTTTAGATAATGAAGATCTAATTCTAGGATATGTTTCAGGGAGGATCCGCCGCAGTTTTATACGGATACTACCGGGAGATAGAGTAAAAATTGAAGTAAGTCGTTATGATTCAACCAGGGGACGTATAATTTATCGACTTCGCAACAAAGATTCGAATGATTAGGTTATTTTTTTAACCATGGGTATACAATTCGAAGTTCAAAAAAAATTCAAGAGACTTATTCTCTTCCAAGAAGTGGATTCAGAATTAAGGTAAGGAATAAAAAATATGAAAATAAGGGCTTCCGTTCGTAAAATTTGTGAAAAATGTCGACTGATTCGCAGGCGTGGACGAATTATAGTGATTTGTTCCAATCCGAAACATAAACAGAGACAAGGGTAATTCTTCTAAAAAAGAACTTTACTTTCAAAAAAAAAAATATATATGTAAAAATAAGGTAAAGGATCTGTTTTAACATGAAATGGATATCTCCGTATCTTTTCTTTTTGTATATTTCTGACTCATAAATATGAGATGATAAAATATGACAAAAGCTATACCAAGAATTGGTTCACGTAGGAATGGGCGTATTGGTTCACGTAAGAATGGACGTAGAATACCAAAAGGCGTTATTCATGTTCAAGCGAGTTTCAACAATACCATTATAACTGTTACAGATGTACGAGGTCGGGTAGTTTCTTGGGCCTCCGCCGGTACTTCTGGATTCAAAGGCACAAGAAGAGGAACACCTTATGCTGCTCAAGCCACAGCGGTAAATGCTATTCGTACAGTGGTTGATCAGGGTATGCAACGAGCAGAAGTTATGATAAAGGGTCCTGGTCTCGGAAGAGATGCAGCATTACGAGCCATTCGTAGAAGTGGTATATTATTAAGCTTCGTACGTGATGTAACACCTATGCCACATAATGGATGTCGACCTCCTAAAAAAAGACGTGTGTAGAAATAAGAATTAAACCGATTTCAAGAGAAATAAATGATCAAATAATAATACTAGTATAGTATGGTTCGAGAGGAAGTAGCAGGATCCACTCGAACACTACAGTGGAAGTGTGTTGAATCAAGAGTAGACAGTAAGCGTCTTTATTATGGTCGTTTCATTATGTCACCACTTATGAAAGGTCAAGCTGATACCATCGGTATTGCCATGCGAAGGGCCTTACTTGGAGAAATAGAAGGAACATGTATCACACGTGCAAAATCTAAGAAGGTGCCACATGAATATTCTACGATAATAGGTATTGAGGAATCAGTACATGAAATCTTACAAAATTTGAAAGAAATTGTATTGAGAAGTAATCTCTATGGAGTTAGAGACGCGTCGATTTGCGTAAGGGGTCCTAGATACGTAACCGCTCAAGATATCATCTTAC